AATCCTGGATCGAGACCTGTGATTGGTTTTTGGATAAAGAGAGAGTTTACTCGTTTCATTTCTCCACCTTAAGGCCAGAAAAAGGGATTGATCAAATTCTATGGAGTCTGACTCATATTGATCATTTAGTAAAGAGTGACTATGGTTATCAAATGTTTGAACAAGCGGGAGCAATTTACTTACGATACGTAGTTGACATTCATCAAAAGGATCTAATGAATTATGAGTTCAATACATCCTGTTTAGCAGAAAGACGGATATTCCTTGCTCATTATCAGACAATCACTTATTCACAAACCTCGTGTGGGGTTAATAGTTTTCATTTCCCATCTCATGGAAAACCAAAACCCTTTTCGTTCCGCCTAGCCCTATCCCCCTCTAGGGGTATTTTAGTGATAGGTCCTATAGGAACTGGACGATCCTATTTGGTCAAATCCCTAGCGACAAACTCCTATCTTCCTTTCATTACGGTATTTCTGAACAAGCTGGATTTGAAAATAGTTATTGATGATCTCGATCCTGAGGACTATACGGAAGCGCTTGATGATGTGGATATTGATGATGATAGCGATCCTGCTAAGGACTATATGGATGCGCTTAAAGATGTGGACGATATTGATGATCGTGACTCTTTTTATTCGAACTTGGACTCGGACCCGGAGCTGAGGGAGGAGTATACGGTGGATGATGAGATACTTAGGTATATTATCGAGTTGGAAATAGACCTAGCTTCTATCCACTTGCAATTCGAATTGGCAAGAACAATGTCTCCTTGCATAGTATGGATTCCAAACATTCATGATCTGTATGTGGATGAGTCGGAGTCCCTCGGTTTATTATTGAACTATCTCTCCGGGAATTGTGAAAGACGGTCCACTAGAGATATTCTTGTTATTGCTTCGACTCATATTCCCCAAAAAGTGGATCCCGCTCTAATAGCTCCGAATAAATTAAATACATGCATTAAGATACGAAGGCTTCTTATTCCACAACAACGAAAGCACGTTTTCACCCTTTCATATACTAGGGGATTTCACTTGGAAAAGAAAATGTTCCATACTAATGGATTCGGGTCCATAGCCATGGGTTACAATGCACGAGATCTTGTAGCAATTACCAATGAGGCCCTATCGATTAGTATTACACAGAAGAAATCAATTATAGACACGAATACAATTCGATTCGCTCTTCATAGACAAACTTGGGAGTTGCGAGCCCATGTAAGACCGGTTCCGGATCATGGGATCCTTTTCTATCAGATAGGAAGGGCTGTTGCACAAAATGTACTTATAAATAATTGCTGCCTTATAGATCCTATATCTATCTATATGAAGAAGCAATCATGTTACGAAGGGGATCCTTATTTGTACAAATGGTTCTTCGAACTTGGAACGAACATGAAGAAATTAACGATACTTCTTTCTCTTTTGAGTTGTTCTGCCGGATCGATCGCTCAAGATCTTTGGTCTCTACCCGGACCCGATGAAAAAAATTGGATCACTTCTTATAGACTCGTTGAGACGGATTCTGATCTAGTTGATGGCCTATTAGAAGTAGTAGAAGGCGCTCTGGTGGGATCCTCGCTTCTTCGGCCCGAACCAAGGAATCCCTTAGAGATGGTGGAAAATGGATCTCGTTCTATCTTTGATCGTAGATTTCTCTATGAATCGGAGTTTAAAGAATGGGCAGAAGGCACCGACCCGCAACAGTTAGCGGAGGATGTAGTCGATCACATAGTTTGGGCTCCTAGAATATGGCAATCTTGGGGCTTTCTATTTGATTGGATCGAAAGGCCCAATGAATTGGAATTTCCCTATTGGGCCAGGTCATTTCGGGGCAAGCCGATCATTTCTGATGAAGTTAATGATGAATATTTTGATTATGCATTTTATGGTGAAGGGGATGATGGATATGATGAAGAGGAGGAGCTTCAAGAGAATGATTGGGAGTTCTTGCAGAGTGAAACCGTGGAGTACCCGGGACGAGATAGATCTTCCAAAGAACAAGTCTTTTTTAGAAAAGGCCAATTCATTTGGGACCCTGGAGATCCACTCTTTTACATATTCAACGATGAGCTCTCTGTCTTTCTGTTTTCACATCGAGAATTCTTTACAGATGAAGAGATGTCAAAGGGGCTTCTTCTGACTTCCCAAAGGGAGACTCTATATAAACGCGGGTTTAGCAAGAAACCGAAAGAAAAGTACTTCGAATTTTTTATTAATCGCCAGAGACGGAGACGGCTTAGAACCATTAGTTCATTATATAATAGATCTTTCCGTTCTAATATTCAATCCGCGAGTTATCAGTACTTATCAAATCTGTTCCTATCTAACGGAAGGCTGTTGGATCAAATGACAAAGACATTGTTTAGAAAAAGATGGATTTTCCCGGATGAACTGAAAATTGGATTCATGTAACAGGAGAAAGATTTCCCATTCCTTAGCCGTAAAGATATGTGGCCATGAAAGAGGGATTAAGTGGAACAGAATTGACTGGGCGG